ATAGAATTATAGGAATAAAAATAATTGTTCCTAAAATATTAAAACATATAATTGATATTATATTTGTATTTATATGATTTGTTTTAAATATAAAAAATGATTTTGTTATTAAAATTATTATTAAATTTAAATAAAAATATAATCTAATTAAAGTGCCTAAAAATAAAATTAATGGGATAAGGATTATATTTATTTTTAAAAGTATATTTAAAATTATAAGTTTAGATAAAAATCCTAATATAGGGGGTATTCCTCCTAGAGATAAGATTAGTATTATAATGAAAATATTTTCTTTATTTATAAGGTTATTTTGTTCTCTTAATGAGTAAGAATATAAAATTGATTTTTTAGAAAATGCAATAAATAAAGGAATAATAATGATTGTGTAAATTAGTAAGTATATAAGTATTATTGAATTATTAATTGAACAGCTAGGGAGTATTCAACCTAAATGAGAAATAGAAGAGTATACTATAATTAATTGTAATCTGGATTGATTAATAGCTTGGATTCTTCCTAAAATAGATCTAGTAAAAGCTGATAAAATGATAATTGAATAATTGAAATTAATAAATGATAATATAAATAAAGGGGCTAGTTTTTGTCATGTTAAAATTAAGAATAGGATTATTCATCTTATTTGTTTACATATAGAGGGTAATCAAGAGTGAAATGGGGCCCTTCCTAATTTAATTAGAAGGGAAATTATTATTATAGAAGAGAAAAGGAAATTATTGAATATGGAATATATAGAAATTGAATATATGTATATAAAAATTGATCTTATAATAAATAAAGATGATCTTATTGATTGAATAATAAAATATTTTATAGATCTTTCAATTTCAAAATTTTTAGATTTAATATTTATTAATGGTAAAATTCCTATTAAATTTAATTCTAATCCTATTCATATTATTAATCAATGAGATGATGATAATGATATAATTGTACCTAAAATTATTATTATAATAAATATAAAGTTAGCGGGAAAAAATTTATTATTCATAAAGAGTAGTACAATTATGAATTGCTCATAATAAAGTTAGCAGCTTTATTATATAACATTATTACTCTTATATTCAATTTAATGAGCCTTGATTTCATTCATGTAATAATCCAAAGATTAAAATGATGAGAAAAATAATAGAAGAAGATAAATAAATAATAGAGGGTGAAATTATTAGATTAATAATTATTGGTATTAATAATACAATTTCAATATCAAAAATAAGAAAAATTACTGCTAATAAAAAAAAACGTATAGAAAATGGAGATCGGGTATATCAGGATGGGTCAAATCCACATTCAAAAGGGGAATTTTTTTCTCGGTTTTTGTGTGATTTAATTGTAATTAAAGATCTAAGAATTAGTAAAATTAAATTTAAAGTGACGAGGAATAAACAAAAAAAAAAGGAGGAATACATAAGTATAGAAGATATTAATTCTTATGTTTTATAACATCAATATAATCCGTTCATTCCGGCGCTATACTTCAGTGAAGAAATAGATATTTCAGTTTTTTAATTAACAGTTAAATGCCTCTAAAATTTGGCTTTTCACTGAATCAAGGGTAAAAATACCTAATTATGGGTCGAAACCATATATGAAAATTCATTTCTTGAGTATATATTTATATGGTATAAAATAGATGATCTATTACTTTTTAATTGCAGGTTAAATTTTCTTAATAAAATATTATACCATTAAGGATTAAAAAAAATCATTTTCTAGATTAAAAATCTAGTGCTTAATATAATTCGGCCACTTAATAATGTATTTAAGATCCTCATCAATAGATAAAGGTGTATAGGAATAATCATACTACATCTACAAAGTGTCAATATCAAGCAGCTGCTTCAAATCCAAAATGGTGGGAGGAGGAAAAATGATTTATTAAGATTCGGATTAGACATATTAATAGGAATGTTGATCCAATAATTACATGAAGACCGTGAAATCCAGTGGCCACAAAGAAAGTTGAACCATAAATACTATCTGAAATAGAAAATGATGTTTCTAAGTATTCTATTATTTGAAGAATAGTAAAGTAAAATCCTAAGATGATAGTGATGATTATAGAGTGAATAGATGAATTTAAATTTTTGTTTATTAGGGAGTGGTGGGCTCAAGTGACAGATACCCCAGAGCCTAGTAGAATAGCAGTATTTAATAATGGGATTTGAAAAGGATTTAAAGGAAAAATGTTAATAGGAGGTCAACAGGCTCCAATGTCAGTATTTGGTGCTAATCTACTATGGAAATATGCTCAAAAAAAAGCAAAGAAAAAACAAATTTCTGATGTAATAAATAATATTATTCCTCATCGAAGGCCGTTATATACTTTTGATGTATGGAATCCTTGAAATGTTCTTTCTCGGATAATATCTCGTCATCATTGGATTATAGTTAAAATTATAAGGAGAAGACCTAAAAAAATAAGTGTGTTTTCGTAATTGTGAAATCATGAGGATAATCCTGTTGTTAGAAATAAAGCTCTTATTGATCCAGTTAAAGGTCAAGGTCTAAATTCAACTAAGTGAAAAGGGTTTCGAGTCATATTAAATTTTTTTATAAATATAAGGTATATCTATATATAATATATAATTTGATATTAGTTTGGAGTCTTTACAAAAATGGAATGAGATGTTAGGTGTCATAAAAATAGTTAAAGTTGTCAAGAGAAAAAGGGGGGGGGAGGGGGGTTTTATTTTATAATTACTAATTAGTGTATATATTATATAAAAAATGTAAATTCTAAATTATTTATATTTAAATATCTTAAGTTGATAACTATATAATCATTGTTAAATGTACTATATATGAATAAATATAAAGTAAAAAGTAAGTAAAAATAAATAATAGTAATAATAAAAATCAATGATTAACTAAAAATTGAGATATGAAAATATATTATTATTTAGATAAACTTGTTTATGAATATTTATGAACGGATAAAAAAGTATATAATATTTATAATTATAATTATAATAATGAATAAAATGAGTATTGGGGCCTGTGATTGTAGTAAATTGAACAGTACGTATCTCTGGATCTATAAAATATAATGGTTCTTTGGTGATTCAATATATAAAACTCGGTTTAAATTTCAGAAAAAAATAGGTCTTAATTATTATATATAATTATATCTGTTTTGAGTATAGATATATATAATAAATAAAATGTTGGTAATATTAATTAGTAAATTTAATAATGGTTATTACAATAGTATTTAATAAATAAATGTACTGTTTATTATTAAATAAGTATTTAAGTTATATTATTAAGATTTTATTATTGTTATTAAATATTAATATTTATAAATATATTTAGTATATAGTTATTTAGATATTTAAGTAAATATAAGTTAATATCTATTAGTAAATAAAAATAAAATTCAAGGTTAAACGTTAATTAGGGGGTTTATTATTAGTAAAATATGTTTATGAATTTTTGTGGTGTATGAGCACGAAAGATTTTCAATTTTTAGGAGTAAGTATTATTTTTTATCAAAAGTTGGTTTTGTTAGTATATAAAGTATGATTGTTTTCCAAACAATTGGTTTAATTTTAAATTAAATAAAATATTATAATATGGTGTATGGGCATATAAAGTTTTGATCTTTAAGGGGAAGGTTCAAGTCCTTTTTTTGTAAAGAGTTTTAGGTTAAATTAAACTGTAAGTTTTCAAGACTTATAATAAATAGTATTGTTTAAATTCTGTATGAGGTGGTCGAAGTTTTTAGTCGGTAGATTGTAAATCTATTTATAAGTAGTTACTTTCTCATGGTTTTATATTTTATTTAAAATATTAAATTGCAAATTTAGAGATACATATTTATGTTAAAACTTTTGAAATAAAGTAAGCTAAGGAAGCTATTGGGTTCATACCTCAAAAATAGATGTTATAATTCTCTTTATTATTATATTGATTTGACTTTGGTTTTTTTTTAATTGTTATGATTTTATACATGTTAGATTTTTTGAAAAATTTATTTTATGTCGAAGGTCTTAGTAGTTTATACTTTTTTATGGAATATTTAATATATATTTATATAATGTATGTGTGTTTTTATTAAATAATATTGATTATAATAAGATTGAGATGTTCAGTATATTTATTTATACAATGGATGAGAGTTTTATATAGAAATTATAAATTAAGATTGGATAAATTTGTGCCAGCATCTGCGGTTATACAAATGATTTAAATTAAAAAAATTTGGTTGAAAATAAAGTAATGTGATTATATGGATTGAAGGGAATTTTATTGATTGGTTTTTAGGTAAAATTTTTGTATTGGTTTGTTGATTGTTTGTTTTCTTTAATATTAATACTTTGAAAATTTAAAAATAAACTAGGATTAGATACCCTATTATTTTTTTTTGTAAAAGTTAATTTTTTACCTAAGTATTATGAGTGTAATTGAAATATGTTTAAATATAATTAAACATAAATTAATTTTTATTTAAAATTTAAAAGGTTTGGCGGTTTTACATATCCAGTTAGGGGAGTTTGTTAATTTGTTTGATAATCCTCATTTTAAACTTACTTTTTTTTGAATATATATATATATATATATATATATACAGTTTATATATTGCTGTCGTCAGTTTATCTTTTGAGAATTAAAAGGACTATTAAAATTTTTTGGTTGTTATGTCAAGTCATAATGTAGCTGATGAAGAAGGTTTAATGAACTACTGTAAATAATGGTTTTGATATCCGGATGATGAAATTTATATTTTGTTAAGAAGGGGGACTTAATAGTAAATTTATAATTAGTATGTATAGTTGAATAAGGTTTTGTAAAGTGTACATATCGCCCGTCACTCTTGTTTATAGATAAGATAAGTCGTAACATAGTAGAGGTAATGGAAATTGTTTCTGGATTAAATATAATATTTTTCAAAAATTAACATAAGATGAATGTGTCTCACTTACGTTGAGAAGATGATTTATTATAAATTGTTTTTGAGTTAATTTAAGATATTGAAATATTGTTTTGTTGTAGGAAAATAAATGTTTTTATGTTAAAGTAATAGGTTGAGGAATATTTATTGTTATAGTACTGAGAAGGAAGGTATAATTATAGTTGGAGGAGTTATATATTTAGTAAAGTTTAATTTTTGTACCTTTTGCATAATGGTTTGATGATATTTATTGATGAATGTATTAGTTTCTCGAAATAAAAAGATTTATTTGTTTTATATATATATATATATATATATATATATATTAGTTAACGTGGTATAGTTATTTTTTTAAAAGTAAATGGTAGTGAAATGCTAAACGATTTTTATGATAGCTAGTTTATTGATGTTCATTTAAGTGTAATTTAAGATAAGTTATTATAAGTAATTTGTTTTGGTAAAGATATTGGGGGATAAGCTTCATTATGAATTGTGAGATTAGATAATTAATCATTAGATTTAAGTTGAATTAATAATTTATCTTTTGAATAAGTTATAATATATGTGGTTTTTGAAAAGATTAGTCTTTATAATGTTAAAATAAATTGTTTTAATTTAAAAAAAATAATATATAATGTTAAAATGAGTATTTTAGTTTGTAAATGGAAAGTAAAAATATTTAAATATATATATATATATATATAAATTAATATTTGGATATTAATTAGTTTTAATGTTAAATTAAATAAAATGAAGGAATTCGGCAAAAAATAATTTCGCCTGTTTATCAAAAACATGTCTCCTTGAGTTTTTTTAATGGGGAGTTGGGCCTGCTCGGTGAGATATAATTTAACAGCTGCGGTATTATAACTGTACTAAGGTAGCATAATAATTTGCCTTATAAATTAGGGCTAGAATGAATGGTTTGACGAAAATTATGCTGTCTCTATTTTATTTATTAGAAATTAATTTTTATAGTGAAAAAGCTTGGATGGTTTAAAGGGACGAGAAGACCCTATTGAGCTTAGTATTAGTATATAAATAATATTTATTTAATTTTTTAAAATTAAATATGGTATATAAATGTTTATTAAATTTAATTTTGGTTGGGGTGATCAAGGAATAAAAAATGTTGATAACTTCCTTAAAATAGTTTTATGTTTGTTGGATAATAAACCAAATTTTTTGCTTTTAAGATAAGTTACCATAGGGGTAACAGCGTAATTTTTTTTGAGAGTTCATATTGAAAAAAAAGATTGCGACCTCGATGTTGGATTAAAAATAACCTTAAGGTGTAGAGGCTTTATTAGGTGAATCTGTTCGATTTTTAAAATTTTACATGATCTGAGTTCAAACCGGTGAAAGCCAGGTTGGTTTTTATCTTTTAAATTTTATTTTTAATTTAATTTAGTACGAAAGGATTGGTTATAATTAATTGATTGAATTAATGATTATAAAATGGTTTAATTTAATAAAGTTGGCAGATATATGTGAATGATTTAGGATTATTTTATAAAAGTTTAACTTTTACTTTATATTAAGATGGCAGAATGATGTGAAGGATTTAAGATTCTTTTATGTAAATTTTATTGATTTTCTCTTAATAATGTTTGTTGAGTTAGTTTCTTATATAGTAGCTTGTATTTGTGCTTTATTAGCGGTTGCTTTTTTTACTTTGTTGGAGCGAAAAGGGTTAAGATATTTTCAAATTCGTAAAGGACCTAATAAAGTAGGGTTAATAGGTTTGCCTCAGCCATTGTCAGATGCGATTAAATTGTTTAGAAAAGAATATGTAAAGCCAACTTTAGTTAATTATTTCCCCTTTTTGGTTTGTCCTTTCTTAAGTCTTTTTTTTGCTTTGTTTTTGTGGATATTATATAATAGTTATTTTTTTATTTCTATAGGTGGAATAAGGATAATATTGTTTTTGTGTGTTTCGAGTGTGGGGGTTTATTCAGTGATGGGGGCAGGGTGATTTTCTAATTCGAAGTATGCTTTGTTGGGGTCTGTTCGTGCGGTGGCTCAAAGTATTTCTTATGAAGTTAGTATGTCATTGATTTTGATAAGTTGTTTATTAATAGTGGGTAGGTTAAATTTGGTCAATTTAATTAAATATCAAAATTTATGTTGGGTTTTTTTTATTAATTTTTTTATATTTATGATATGGATTGTTTCTAGAATTGCTGAGACTCATCGAGCACCTTTTGATTTTGCTGAAGGGGAGTCTGAGTTAGTTTCAGGGTTTAATGTAGAATACGGGGCAGTTGGTTTTGCTTTATTATTTATGGCTGAGTATGGGAATATTTTATTTATAAGGTTTTTGTCTGGAGCTATATTTATAGGAGGTGGGGTTTTAATAGTTTCGTGAGGGTTAAGTATATCATTAGTAGTTGGGTTGTTGAGAGTTTTATTTATTTGGGTTCGTGCTAGTTATCCACGTTATCGTTATGATTTATTAATATATTTGATTTGGAAGAGGTATTTACCTTGTGTATTAATGATTTTGGTTTTTATAAGATTTTTTTGTAAGTTAATATATTTTATATAATACAAGAAGTAGTTTAAAGAAAAATAATAACATTGGAAGTTATAGATTAAAGTATATTTTATTTTTTGAGATGGTATTGATAATAATTTTTTCGTTAGGATTTTCTTTGGTTAGAGTGTTAATTGTTTTGATTCAACCTTTAAGTTTGGGATTTTTGATTATATTAATTAATATTTTTATAAGAGTGATAGTATCTTTTTTTATTTATTCTTGATATGGATTTATGTTGTTTTTGGTTTATATTGGAGGTTTGTTGGTTATATTTATATATATTATTAGATTGATTCCTAATTTAATTTTTTTTTCTTCAGGTATAATATTATATATGTTAATTGGGTTTATAGGTTTTTTTTTAATAAATATAATTGTTATGTATGGTAATTTAGATGTAAATGTTATAAAGATTAAGGTAATAGAGATTAGGAATAGAAGGATGGGTTTATCTAGGTTAATTATAAGTAAATATAATTTTGTTTGTTATGTTTTTTTAGGTATTTTATTATTATTAATTTTGATTAGGGTAGTAAAAATTTGCTATTATTGTGAGGGTCCTTTACGTGTTTTTAAATATAAATATGCTTAGTTCGTTACGAAAAACTCATCCAGTTTTACAGATTATTAATAGTGCGTTAATTGATTTACCGTCTCCAGTTAATTTATTTATTTGGTGGAATTTTGGTTCTTTATTGGGTTTATGTTTGGTTATTCAATTGATAAGGGGTCTTTTTCTTGCTATACATTATACTTCATGTGTTGAATATTCATTTGATTCTGTTGTTCATATTATACGGGATGTTAATTATGGGTGGGTATTACGTTATATTCATGCTAATGGGGCGTCATTTTTTTTTATTTGTTTATATATACATATTGGTCGTGGATTATATTATGGGTTATATATAAATGTTTATACATGAAATGTAGGGGTGTTGTTATATATTTTAGTTATGTTAACGGGGTTTGTAGGTTATGTTCTTCCTTGGGGGCAAATATCATTTTGAGGGGCAACTGTTATTACTAATTTAGTATCAGTAGTTCCTTATGTTGGGGAGGTTTTAGTTTATTGAATTTGGGGAGGATTTTCTGTCGATAATGCTACATTGAGGCGATTTTTTTGCTTTCATTTTTTATTTCCATTTGTTATTATAGGATTAGTTGTTTTACATTTTTTATTTTTACATGAAAAAGGGTCAGGTAATCCTTTGGGGTTGAATAGGGATTTAGATAAGATTCCTTTTCATCACTATCATAGTTATAAAGATGTTTTAGGGTTTTTGGTTATATTATTTATATTAGTGGAGTTGAGGTTATTATCTCCTAATATATTAGGAGATGCAGAAAATTTTATTCCTGCGAATCCATTGGTAACTCCTCTTCATATTAAACCTGAATGATATTTTTTATTTGCTTATGCTATTTTACGTTCTATTCCTAATAAATTAGGGGGGGTTGTTAGATTAGTAATATCTATTGTTGTTTTATTTGTTTGTCCTTTATTACATATTAGAGGGTGTATAGGTTTAAGATATAATTTTTTAGGACAAATTTGTTTTTGATTTTTAGTGGGGGTGTTTTTTATTTTAACATGGATTGGGAGTTGTCCTGTTGAATATCCTTATGAGATGATTGGACGTGTTTTTAGGGTTTTATATTTTGTTTGTTTTTTAATTCGACCTTTGTTAGATTTAATTTGGATATATATATTAGAATATTAGGTTATATTGGATTAAGGTGGGTTTTGAAAACCCACTATGAGTGTTCGATTCACTTATGATCTTAAAGTTATAAAAATGTAATATTTAATTTTGGTTTACAAGACCAATGTTTTATTTAAACTATTATAACGAGTATGATTATAAATAATTGTTTATTAATTGGGATTTATATGTACATATGTGGTTTATTTGTTTTAATATTTCAATGAAAACATATTTTGAATATTTTATTAGGTTTTGAAGTGTTGACATTAAGAGTTATTTTTATGTTTTTTTTTTCTTGGGTAATAATTAGTTTGAATTTGTATTTAGTTATGATTTTGATTGTATTTAGGGTTTGTGAGGCTACTTTAGGTTTGGCTTTAATAGTGAGGTTTGTTCGACTCCATGGGAATGATTACGTTAGGAGAATAAATTTATATAAATTATAGGAATTTTAATAGGGTTTTTTGTTTTATTTGTTTTAGATAAAAAGTGAAAGTGGGAGTTGCGGTTTTGATTCATAATAATTTTTAGATTTATAAGTTTAAGGTTATTAAAAATTGATATGGGGGGAGTTAATATATATTATTTTTTTTTTGATAAAATATCGAGGATTTTAATTTTGTTGAGGTTTTGAACAAGAGGGTTGATAATGTTAGCTAGGTATTATTCAATTAAGAAAATGGATAATAAAATTTCTTTTTTTTCTTTTTGTGTGTTAATTCTTTGTTTTTTTATTATTATTTTTTTTTTAATAGAAAATTTATTGATGTTTTATTTGTTTTTTGAGATATCATTAATTCCTACTTTATTGTTAATTTTGAGGTGGGGATATCAACCTGAACGATTGCAAGCTGGAATGTATATAATATTATATACAGTTAGAGCTTCTTTACCTTTATTATTATGTGTATTATTATTGGGTTATCGAGAGGGTTCTTATAGAATATGTGTATTAAGGTTAATTTGGATTAGTGGTATAAATATATATTGATTTTTTGGTTTATTGTTTGCTTTTTTAGTAAAGTTGCCTATTTATTTTTTTCATTTATGATTACCTAAGGCTCATGTTGAGGCTCCAATTTCTGGTTCGATAATTTTGGCTAGGGTGTTGTTGAAATTAGGGGGGTATGGAGTAATACGGTTTATAGAGTTGTDTAAATTTTTGAGTGGGTATTATATAATTTTATTGATTGTTATTAGTTTATGAGGGGGTTTATTGACTTCTATTATTTGTGTAGGGCAAAGTGATATGAAGAGTTTAATTGCTTATTCTTCTGTTGGGCATATGGGGGTAATATTAGTGGGATTAATTAGTGGGTTTATTGTTGGTTGAGAGGGAGCAGTATTAATAATAGTTTGTCATGGGTTGTGTTCTTCAGGGTTATTTTGTGTTGGGAATTTAGTTTATGAAAAAGTTAATAGTCGAAGTTTATTTTTATGTGGGGGGATAATTAATTATAATCCTATAATGAGGTTGTTTATATTTTTATTGTGTATTTGTAATATAGGAGCTCCTCCATTTGTTAATTTGATTAGAGAAATTATATTATATATTTCTATGTTTATGTATAGATTTGTGTTTTTGTTTTTTATTATTATAATGGTTTTTATAGGTGGTTTATATAATTTAATTTTTTATGTTAGGGTTCAACATGGGCAAGTAATAAGGTTTATTAAGATTATAAAGGTTAATAGAAGGAATGAAAATTTATTATTATTTTTACATATTATACCTTTGTTTATATTTATTTTAAATGTTGAGTATATTAGAAAATTATATTTTTAAAGGTAAAATTAGTTTATGAAAAATACTAGGTTGTGGGCTTAGAGAAAAATTTAATTTATTTTACTATGAATAAGTTAAAGATTGAGGTTTTTTTTAGATTGGTTTTGATATCATTTTCTTGTTTTTGAGGAGTGGTGTTTATATATATAGTTTTAAATAATTGTTGTTATATCATTTCTTGGGAAATTTTTAATGTTAAAAGGTTGTTTGTTGAATTAGATATTTTGTTTGATTGGGTTAGTTGTAGGTTTAGGAGATTAGTTTGTTTAATTTCGAGATCAGTATGTATATTTAGAGTTACATATATAAAAGGTGATATTAATAGGAAACGATTTATATTTGTGTTAATGTTGTTTGTATTATCTATAAATTTTTTAATTTTTATTCCCAGGTTTGTGAGGTTAATTTTAGGGTGGGATGGATTAGGGTTAGTTTCATTTTGTTTGGTTATTTATTATCAGAATAATAAGTCGTTGAGTGCTGGAATGTTAACAGTACTTATAAATCGTGTTGGGGATTGTTTTATTTTAGGAGGGATTAGAATTATAGTTTCTTTAGGGCATTGAAATTATTTATGTATTTGATATTTTTGGTTTTTTGATGTTTGTATAATTTTTGTTATTATTGCTGGTATAACTAAAAGAGCTCAAATTCCTTTTAGGAGTTGATTACCAGCTGCTATAGCAGCTCCTACTCCTGTATCTGCTTTGGTTCATTCTTCTACTTTAGTTACTGCTGGGGTTTTTTTATTAATTCGGTTTTATTATTGTTTAATTGAGATACAATATTTTTGTTTGTTTATAGTTTTTGTTTCTATTATAACTACTTTTATATCAGGAGTGTGTGCTATTTATGAGTATGATATAAAGAAGATTATTGCATTGTCTACTTTAAGACAATTAGGAGTTATGATAATATCATTAGGTATAAAAATACCTATGTTAGCTTTATTTCATTTATATACTCATGCTATATTTAAGGCATTGTTGTTTTTATGTGGAGGTAATATTATTCATTGTTATCATGGTATTCAAGATATTCGGGATATTAAGGGAGTTAGATATAACTTGCCTTTCACAAGTATTATTTTAAATATTTCTAATATGGCATTATGCGGGTTTCCTTTTTTAGCTGGGTTTTATTCAAAAGATTTAATTATTGAGGTATTATTAAGAAGAAATATAAATTTATTAATGAGGTTTTTTGGGATATTTGGTATTTGTTTAACTATAATATATTCTATTCGTATGTCTATTTTTATAATGTGAGGGGATGTAAAGAGGGTAATTTATGAAAATATAAATGATGATGATATGTATATTATGTATTCAATAATAGTTTTATGTTTAGGAGCTTTGTTTGGAGGTTACATATTACAAAATTTGGTGATTAATTTTAATGAGGTTATTGTATTACCGTTATTTTATAAATTATTGGTGATATTATTACTTTTTTTTGCTTTATTAATTTCATTTAGAATATGAATACAAGAGGGGGGGAGGGAATATTATAATATTATGTATTGGTATAATAGTAATATATGATTTTTGTCTTTTTTAAGAGGTTATCCTTTTTTAGTTTTTGTTAAAAGTGGTAGGAATATAAATTTAAAGTTAATTGATATAGGATGGTTGGAAATAATAGGTGGGCAAGGTTTATTAATATTTTTAAAAAAAATCATGTTTTTGATAGAACGTTGAATAATTGTTTTGTTTAATATTAATATAATTATTATTATTTTTATTGTAATTATGGTTTACTTAAATAGCTTAAGGTAGAGAGCATAACGTTGAAGGTGTTAAAGTGATAAAATGTGTCTTTAAGTGAGAATATTTTATATTTAAAAATTATCTATTGGTGATTATCAGAGTATAAAGTAATTAATAAAGAAAAAATATATCCTTGGATAATAGCAATACCAATTTCGAAGATAAAGTATCCTACTTGAATTAATAAAACGATTGATGTTGTGATAATGGAGATGTTGATTAAAGAAAATGATAAAAATTCCCCAATTAAAGTTAAAATAATATGTCCGGCTCTAATATTTGCTGCGATTCGAATTGCAAGGGTTAAAGGTTGAACTCTAATTCTTATTATTTCAATTAAGGGTAGGAATGGGATTAAGAAGGAGGGGGTTCCAGATGGTAATAGGGAAGCTAATGATGAGTATATATTGTTTTGATAAGAAGATATTATTAATCTTAATCATAGAGGGAGAGAGAGAGAGAATGATATAGCTAAATGTCTAGTAGTTCTAAATACGTAGGGAATTAATCCTAATATATTGAAATTAATAATTATTAAGAATAATGAAGAAATAATTAATGAGAATCCTCCTATATTATTTCTAAATGATCGAGTAATTTGTATGTTAATAATTTGTTTTGGAATTATTGAGGAAGAGTTAATTATTGAAGGGAAAGTTCATAATGATGAATTAATAAAGAAGAAAGATCAAATTGTTAATAGTCACGTTAAGGAATGGAGGTATAAAGTTGTTGAGTTGTGGTCATCAAATGAAGAAAAAATATCTATTATCATTTTATCAATTATATTTTGTTTTTGAAATTTTTTTTTTAAAGTTTAAAGTAGAATATTTATTTATATTATTTCATCATATAATAGATGAGTTAAGAGATATTAAAAATCAAAATAGGATAAATAATATAATTCAATTTAAAGGAGATAATTGTGGCATGAAAAAGTACTATTATTTATAGTGATTTAAATTTGACAAATTTATGTTATAATATTAACTAACTTTTTAGAAAATGTTAATTGATTATTTTCAATAATCATTTATTAAAAATATTTATATTTACGATTTCAAGGGTAATAGGTATAAATGAGTGATTAGCTCCGCAAATTTCTGAACATTGACCGTAGAATAATCCTGGGCGGTTGGAATATAAATTTAATTGGTTTAATCGACCGGGAATAGCATCTACTTTAATTCCTAAGGAGGGAATAGTTCAAGAATGAATTACATCAGCAGATGAAATAATTATTCGTGTATTTGTTTTTATTGGGATAATTAAATGATGGTCTGTTTCTAAAAGTCGAAATGAACCTTCATTTAATTCATTTAATGGTGTTATGTAGGAATCAAATTCAATATTTGTGAAATCTGAATATTCATAACTTCAATATCATTGATGTCCTAAAGCTTTAATTGTTAATAGGGGGTTAATAGATTCATCTAATAAATAAAGAAGTTTTAAAGATGGGAAAGCAAGGAATAGTAAAATAATTCTTGGAATAATTGTTCAAATTGTTTCGATTTTTTGTCTTTCAGTAATTATAAGTGAGGAAATTTTATTTATTATTAATAAAATTGTGATATATATTACTAATGTTATGATGATGATAAGAATAAATATGGAGTGGTCATGGAAAAAGATTAGTTGTTCTATAAGTGGAGAGTTTGCATCTTGAAATCCTAATTGTCCTCATTGGGTCATAAAATTAAATAAATAGAGCTCCTGTTTCTATTTGATTATGAAAGTCAACTGGTAAACGATTGTTTCATTCTAAGGATGTATTTAAATGATTTGATCAAATAATAGTTCGTTGAGAGATTAGTCTTTCTCATACAATAAATATAAAAAATATAATAGATGTTAAAGAGAGAAGGGATCCTATAGAGGATACTATATTTCATTTGGTGTAAGAATCAGGATAATCTGAGTATCGTCGTGGTATACCTGCTAATCCTAAAAAATGTTGTGGGAAAAAGGTAATATTTACTCCAATAAATATTATATAAAAATGTGATTTAGTATATTGTTGATTTAATGATAATCCTGTAATTAATGGGTATCAGTGATTGAATCCTGCAAATAGGGCGAAAACTGCTCCTATAGATAATACATAATGAAAATGTGCTACTACGTAGTATGTATCATGAAGTATAATATCTAATGATGAATTAGATAAAACAATTCCGGTTAATCCTCCTATTGTAAATAGGAAGATAAATCCTAATGATCATAATATAGGAGAGGTATATTTAATAGGAGAACCATAAATAGTTGCTAATCATCTAAAAACTTTAATTCCGGTAGGGATTGCAATAATTATTGTGGCAGCGGTGAAATAAGCTCGTGTATCTACATCTATTCCTACTGTGAATATATGATGAGCTCATACAATAAATCCTAAAAGTCCAATTGATAATATTGCATAGATTATTCCTAATCTTCCAAATGTTTCTTTTTTTAATGAATAGTGGGATACGATATGAGAAATTATTCCAAAACCTGGTAGAATTAAAATATATACTTCTGGGTGTCCAAAGAATCAAAATAAATGTTGGTATAAAATTGGGTCCCCTCCCCCTCTCGGGTCAAAAAATGTGGTGTTGAAATTACGATCTGTTAATAGTATAGTAATAGCTCCTGCTAACACGGGTAAAGATAAAAGTAAAAGAATTGCGGTAATAAATACGGATCATACAAATAAGGGAAGTCGTTCTATTTGTATACCTTCTCATCGTATATTAATAATGGTGGTGATGAAATTAATAGCTCCTAGAATAGATGAAATTCCTGCTAAATGTAATGAGAAAATTGCTAGATCAACAGAGGGTCCTGTATGGGCTAAATTTCTTGATAAAGGAGGATATACAGTTCATCCTGTTCCTACTCCTCTTTCAACTGCGGCGGAAGTTAATAATAAGGTTAAAGAAGGAGGTAAAAGTCAAAATCTTATATTATTTATTCGAGGGAATGCTATATCTGGGGCTCCTAATATTAAAGGAACTAATCAATTTCCAAATCCTCCAATTATTACAGGTATTACTAAAAAGAAAATTATTACAAATGCATGAGCGGTAACGATTACGTTATATAATTGATCATCATTTAGTAATGATCCTGGTTGACCTAATTCTGTTCGGATTATTAATCTTAAGGAGGTTCCTAAAAGTCCTGATCAAATTCCAAAAATGAAGTATAATGTACCAATGTCTTTGTGATTTGTTGAAAATATTCATCGCAT